GAAATTCGTTGTATATATATTCGAACCACTGTTGGTCATATTTCTTTTTATCGAGAAATCGAAGAGGCTATACAAGGTTTTTGTCGGGCCTATTCATATGGTATCTAATCATATAGATGGTTGGTGTTGGTATCTAACCTAGGTAAATTTCTGATACTGGTTTAAATTCAGGTCTTCTCGATTCAACTAGGATCTTTTCAATACGTGAATAAAGATAAAGAAAAGGAAGTTTTCCAATCATTCACTCAAATCCATTGTCGAACCGAATGCCACTGAGTGGAATATGGAGGTACTTATGGCAGAACGGGCCAATCTAGTCTTTCACAATAACGTGATAGGTGGAACTGCCATTAAACGACTTATTAGCAGATTAATAGATCATTTCGGAATGGCATATACATCACACATCCTGGATCAAGTAAAGACTCTAGGGTTCCGTCAAGCTACTGCTACATCTATTTCATTAGGAATTGATGATCTTTTAACAATACCTTCTAAAGGATGGCTAGTCCAAGATGCTGAACAACAAAGTTTGATTTTGGAAAAACATAACCATTATGGGAATGTCCATGCGGTAGAAAAATTACGCCAATCCATTGAAATATGGTATGCTACAAGCGAATATTTGCGACAAGAAATGAATCCTAATTTTAGGATGACTGACCCTCTTAATCCAGTCCATATAATGTCTTTTTCAGGAGCTCGAGGAAATGCATCTCAAGTGCACCAATTAGTAGGAATGAGGGGATTAATGTCAGATCCACAAGGACAAATGATTGAGTTACCCATTCAAAGCAATTTACGCGAAGGGCTGTCTTTAACAGAATATATCATTTCTTGCTACGGAGCCCGCAAAGGGGTTGTCGATACTGCTGTACGAACATCAGATGCTGGATATCTTACACGTAGACTTGTTGAAGTGGTTCAACACATTGTTGTACGTCGAACAGATTGCGGTACCATTCGAGGGATTTCTGTGAATACCCGAAATGGAATGATGCCAGAAAGAATTTTGATACAAACATTAATTGGTCGTGTATTAGCAGACGATATATATATAGGTTCACGATGCATTGTCGTTCGAAATCAAGATATTGGAATTGGACTTATCAATCGATTCATAACCTTTAAAACACAACCAATATTTATTCGAACCCCCTTTACCTGTAGGAATACGTCTTGGATCTGCCGATTGTGTTATGGCCGGAGTCCGATTCATGGGGACCTGGTAGAATTGGGAGAAGCTGTCGGTATTATAGCTGGTCAATCTATTGGAGAACCGGGCACTCAACTCACATTAAGAACTTTTCATACTGGTGGAGTATTCACAGGGGGTACTGCAGAATATGTGCGAGCTCCCTCGAATGGAAAAATAAAATTTAACGAGGATTTAGTTCACCCTACACGCACACGTCATGGATATCCTGCTTTTCTATGTAATATAGACTTGTATATAACTATTGAAAGTGACAATATTATACATAACGTGATTATTCCACCAAAAAGTTTTCTATTAGTTCAAAATGATCAATATGTAAAATCAGAACAAGTGATTGCTGAGATCCGCGCGGGAACATCTACTTTGAATTTGAAAGAAAAGGTTCGAAAACATATTTATTCTGACTCCGAAGGGGAAATGCATTGGAGTACCGATGTATACCATGCATCCGAATTTATGTATAGTAATGTACATATCTTACCAAAAACAAGTCATTTATGGATATTATCAGGAAAGTCGTGGAGGTCTGATGCAATCCATTTTTTACTTCGCAAGGATCAAGATCAAATTCACAGTAATTCTCTTTCTACCACAAAAACAAATATTTCTAATCTTTCAGTAAGTAATGATGAAGTAAAAAATAAATTATTTAATTTCAATACTTTTGGTACAAAAGAAAGGAGGATTACCGATTATTCAATATTTAATCAAATCCTATGTATGGATCATCGTCATTTGATGTATCCTGCTATTTTTCACGATACTTTTTCTTTTTTGGCAAAAAGGCGAAGAAATAGATTTCTTATTCCATTTCCATTCCAATCGATTCAAGAACGAAAGAACGAACTAACGCCCCCTTCTGGTGTCTCCATTGAAATACCTATCCATGGTATTTTTCATAGAAATAGTATTTTTGCTTATTTCGATGATCCTCAATACAGAAGACAGAGTTCAGGAATTACTAAATATAGAACTATAGGAATTCAGTCCATTTTTCAAAAAGAAGATTTAATTGAATATCGAGGAATCAAAGAATTAAAGCCAAAATATCAAATCAAAGTAGATCGATTTTTTTTTATTCCCGAAGAAGTGCATATTTTACCCGAATCTTCTTCTATAATGGTACGAAATAATAGTCTCGTTGGAATAGGAACACCAATCACTTTAAATATAAGAAGTCGAGTAAGAGGATTGGTCCGATTGGAAAAGAAAAAAAAAAAAATGGAATTAAAAATATTTTCTGGAAATATCCATTTTCCCGGAGAGATGGATAAGATATCCCGACCCAGTGCCATGTTGATACCACCCAGAACGGTAAAAAAAAAAAATAAGGAATCAAAAAAACTGAACAATTGGACCTATGTCCAATGGATCACAACTACCAAGAAAAAGTATTTTGTTTTGGTTAGACCTGTAATTCTATATGAAATACCAGACAGTATCAATTTTGTAAAACTTTTTCCCCAAGATCTGTTCCAGGAAAAGGATAATCTGGAACTTAAAGTTATCAATTATATTCTTTATGGAAATGGAAAATCCATTCGGGGAATTTCCGACACAAGGATTCAATTAGTTCGGACTTGTTTAGTCTTGAATTGGGCTCAAGACAAAAGAAGTTCTTCCATTGAAGAGGCCCTCGCTTCCTTTGTTGAAGTAAGTACAAATGGTTTGATTGAGTACTTCCTAAGAATTGACTTAGTGAAATCTCATACTTCATATATCCGAAAAAGGAATGACCCATCTGGTTTAGGGTTGATCTCGGATTCGGATCGGATCAATCCCTTTTTATCTATTAATTCCAAGACAAAAATTCAAAAATCACTTAGCCAAAATCACGGAACTATTCGTATGTTATTGAATAGAAATAAGGAATGCCGATCTTTGATAATTTTGTCATCATCTAATTGTTTTCAAATGAAACCTTTCAACAACGTAAAAGATCCTAATTGGATAAAAAAGGATCCTATAATTGCAATTAAGAATTCGTTAGGCCCTGTAGGAATAGCCCTTCAAATTGAAAATTTTTATTCATTTTCTCGTTTAATAACTCATAATCAGATCTCAATAACTAAAAATTTGCAACTTGACAAATTAAAGGAAACCTTTCAAGTAATTAAATATTATTTAATGGACGAAAACGAGACAATTTTTAAACCTGATCTATACAGTAACATCGTTTTAAATCCATTCCATTTGAATTGGTATTTTCTCCATCATAATTTTTGTGAAAAAACTTTGACAATAATTAGTCTTGGACAATTTATTTGTGAAAATATATGTATAGCTCAAACGAAAAATGGACCACTTTTAAAACTAAAATCGGGTCAAGTTCTAACTGTTCAAAAGGATTCTGTAATAATAAGATCGGCTAAGCCTTATTTGGCGACTCCAGGAGCAACCATTCATGGCCATTATGGAGAAATCCTTTATGAAGGAGATATATTAGTTACATTTATATATGAAAAATCGAGATCCGGTGATATAACACAAGGTCTTCCAAAAGTGGAACAGATATTAGAAATACGTTCGATTGATTCAATATCGATGAATCTAGAAAAAAGAATTGATGCTTGGAACGAATGTATAACAAGAATTCTTGGCATTCCCTGGGGATTCTTGATTGGTGCTGAGCTAACTATAGCGCAAAGTCGTATTTCTTTAGTTAATAAAATCCAAAAGGTTTATCGATCCCAGGGAGTACACATCCATAATCGACATATAGAAATTATTGTGCGTCAAATAACATCCAAAGTATTGGTTTCAGAAGATGGAATGTCTAATGTATTTTTACCTGGCGAACTTATTGGATTATTGCGAGCCGAACGAACGGGGCGTGCCTTGGAAGAAGCAGTTTGTTACCGAGCTTTATTATTAGGAATAACAAAAACATCTCTGAATACTCAAAGTTTCATATCCGAAGCGAGTTTTCAAGAAACTGCTAGAGTTTTAGCAAAAGCCGCTCTTCGGGGTCGTATCGATTGGTTGAAAGGTCTTAAAGAGAATGTTGTTTTAGGGGGAATGATCCCCGTTGGTACCGGGTTCAAAAGAATAATGCACCGTTCGCGGTCAGGGCAACAGAACAAGATTACCTTGGAAAAAAAAAAGAATTTATTCGAAGTAGAAATTAGAAATCTTTTGTTCCATCACAGAAAATTATTTGATTTTTCTCATTTCAAAGAATTTATGTGATACATTCGAAATCTAGGATTTAATGCTTCCTACCTTTAAAATTAAAAGCAGTCATTTGATTTCTTAATAAAGTAAGTATAATAAATATAATAAATAGAAAAAATGAATGGCTTGATTATATATTAACAGACAATCTTCAATAAAAGAGAAGGTTCCATCGGAACAATTATTTATTTCTATTTCAGGATACCAGGTCTCTTTTTTTTTTCAATTTTTTTTAAAAAAATGTGGGGATAAATGACAAAAAGATATTGGAACATAACTTTTGAAGAGATGATGGAAGCAGGAGTTCATTTTGGCCACGATACCAGGAAATGGAATCCTCGAATGGCACCTTATATATCCACAAAGCATAAGGGTATTCATATTATAAATCTTACTCAAACTGCTCGTTTTTTATCAGAAGCTTGTGATTTGGTTTTTGATGCAGCAAGCAGAGGAAAACAATTCTTAATTGTTGGTACAAAAAAAAAAGCAGCCGATTTAGTAAAACGGGCTGCAATAAGAGCTCGATGTCATTATGTTAATAAAAAATGGCTCGGGGGTATGTTAACGAATTGGTATACTACAGAAACAAGACTTCGTAAGTTCAGGGACTTGAGAACGGAGCAAAAGACGGGTAAACTCACCTCTCTTCCAAAAAGAGATGCCGCTACGTTGAAGAGACAATTATCTCATTTGGAAACATATCTGGGTGGCATAAAATATATGACGGGGTTACCCGATCTTGTAATAATCGTTGATCAGCAAGAAGAATATACGGCTCTTAGAGAATGTATCACTTTGGGAATTCCAACAATTTGTTTAATCGATACAAATTGTGACCCCGATCTCGCAGATATTTCGATTCCAGCTAATGATGATGCTATAGCTTCAATCCGATTAATTCTTAACAAATTAGTATTTGCAATTAGTGAGGGTCGTTCTAGCTATATACAAAATTTTTGATTAATAATAAAATAATAAGATTAATAAATTTTTAGACTTGGGGGGGGTTCATAGATTTATGGAATCGATTATTATATTATTATACAACAAAATATAAAAAATTGTGCAAAAAGAACAAACAGAAATATTATGTGATGAGTAGGTATTCAAAATAGAAAATGAAAGTAAAAAAGTAAACGGTTGAATCAAAATAATTCCTTTTCAAGTTATATTTTTTTATTTTAGAGGGCAGGGCAATATGAATGTTCTATTAGGTTCCATCAACACATTAAACAGATTATCCGATATATCTGCTGTGGAAGTAGGTCAACATCTCTATTGGCAAATAGGGGGTTTTGAAGTGCATGCTCAAGTACTTATTACCTCTTGGGTTGTAATTGCTATCTTATTAGTTTCAACCATTGTAGTTGTTCGAAATCCGCAAACTATTCCCACTTCCGGTCAAAATTTCTTTGAATATGTCCTTGAATTCATTCGAGACGTGAGCAAAACTCAGATTGGAGAAGAATATGGTCCGTGGGTTCCATTTATTGGAACTCTGTTTCTATTTATTTTTGTTTCCAATTGGTCAGGGGCTCTTTTACCTTGGAAAATTATAAAGTTACCTCATGGAGAGTTAGCTGCACCCACTAATGATATAAACACTACTGTTGCATTAGCTTTACTTACGTCAGTAGCATATTTCTATGCGGGTATTTCAAAAAAAGGATTGGCTTATTTTGGTAAATACATCCAACCAACTCCAATCCTTTTACCGATTAACATCTTAGAAGATTTCACAAAACCCTTATCGCTTAGTTTTCGACTTTTCGGAAATATATTAGCTGATGAATTAGTCGTTGTTGTTCTTGTTTCGTTAGTACCTTTAGTAGTTCCTATACCAGTTATGTTCCTTGGATTATTTACAAGTGGTATTCAAGCTCTTATTTTTGCTACTTTAGCTGCGGCTTATATAGGTGAATCCATGGAAGGGCATCATTGACGAGTTATCGAAATAGTATTTTTTGAGTTTAGACCTCCACAAAGTAGGTGCGGCTCACGATAATCTACTTTTTTTTGAATTCAAAATAATCAAAAGTATTATCCACCCCCCAAAAAAAGAAAGATGCAATTGCAATAAGGATAAAGTAGAAATAAAATACCTATACGATTTAGTGTAATGTATGTACTATAATAATAAAAGAAAGGGTAGGGGAGTCAAACTAGATTTATATATAATCTAATCGATATAAGACAACTCTTTCCTTTTTGTCGGTTTCAAAGAATAATTATCGAATCCGATTGAATATAAGACACAACTAATTAGTTTACGGTATGGAAGAAACACATGTATATGTCATATTAGATCTTCACTAGTTATATATGAATATATATCTAAATTTGTCCTGCTATTACTCTAAATTTAGATGGGGATTCAAAAAACAAAGCTCTTCCGTTTCATATTTTGTAATTGTGAATTGAATATGGAATGACTAAAAAATGAAATAAAGAACGAAGAATTTAAAGTAAAGAAAGTTTCTTATAAGAATTTAAGATAAGAACATAAATTGTATGTATTCACAAAAAACTACATGGGTAGAAAAGAAAAAAGAAATATCGAAGTAATTTGGATAGTTCAATAAATATTATAATATTATTTCAGTTTGTAATTTCAATTACACTTTGACTAGATAAAGATAAATATGAAGAATGAAATAATAAAGTCATAATTTCTTGGTTGATTATATTATTAACTATTTCTTTTCTTTATTTTATTTGGAATAGGAGAAACTTATCATGAATCCGCTAATTTCTGCTGCGTCTGTTATTGCTGCTGGGTTGGCTGTCGGGCTTGCTTCCATTGGACCTGGAGTTGGTCAAGGCACAGCTGCAGGGCAAGCTGTAGAAGGGATTGCGCGACAACCGGAAGCAGAGGACAAAATCAGGGGTACTTTATTACTTAGTCTGGCTTTTATGGAAGCTTTAACTATTTATGGGCTGGTTGTAGCATTAGCGCTTTTATTTGCGAATCCCTTTGTTTAATCTTTTAAAAATAGAAAGATAAAAATACATGTTCTTTTTTCTGTGGACTTTCTTTACTGATCTTGCTTTTTTTTCAAATTATATTAAGATCTCACTCCTATAATTTTTTCTTCATAACACGG